AAGAAAGGGTCGAAGAATTCAACGAATGGTTAGAAAGAAGGAAAGGAGAAACTCAAGTTGTATAGATTCAGGAAAGACTCAACAAATAGGAACTAACAAGGAGAATTCTGATGATCTGATGGAATATTTTTATTTTAATTTGGAGTTCTTACTGACTTCGACTGGCTGAATCTTAGTCGATGGAATAATTAAGTAATAATTTTTTCGTTGATTGTATCATTAACCATTTCTTTTTTTTGTGTGAGGAACTTATCATGAATCCACTTATTTCTGCCGCTTCCGTTATTGCTGCTGGGTTGGCTGTAGGGCTTGCTTCTATTGGACCAGGAGTTGGTCAAGGTACTGCTGCAGGCCAAGCTGTAGAAGGTATTGCGAGACAGCCCGAAGCAGAAGGTAAAATACGAGGTACTTTATTGCTTAGTTTGGCTTTTATGGAAGCTTTAACAATTTATGGATTGGTTGTAGCGTTAGCTCTTTTATTTGCGAATCCTTTTGTTTAAGTTTAATTCTAATAAAAAAAAATACGTATTTTTTTCTTTGGACTTGACGCTTGCCTGCTTGCCTTTTCGCATTATACCAAGATTTCGCTCCTACAATTACTTTGAGAAAACCCGGGGGGAAGGGCTGATTTGAGGATGAGGAATTAGTGTTACCGATTCGCTTTCTTCCTTCCCCTTCTTAGTCCAACGAAAGCTGTTTAGGAAATAGTGCAACAAACGAGGTATTTCGCAATTTACACGAAAACCCGCCCGGTCCCTAATCCTATTCGAATAAGTCTTATTCTTATTGGAAATCTCAATTGAAAAAGAAAATACATTGTGAAATGGAATCGATTTTGAATCTATTTTCAATTTCTAAATAGGAAATAGGTCAAGTAATACAACAAAAAATGATGTTCGATTTTTGAGTCTATCTATAAGAGGAGATCATATGAAAAATGTAACCGATTCTTTCGTTTCCCCGGGTCATTGGCCATCTGCCGGGAGTTTCGGATTTAATACCGATATTTTAGCAACAAATCCAATAAATCTCAGTGTAGTGATTGGTGTATTGATCTTTTTTGGAAAGGGAGTGTGTGCGAGTTGTTTATTTCAAGAATAGACTGGATTCAACCAGCTGCGCCCCTTTTCGGTATAACTAGTAAAGAAAGGTGCATGATCTCGCGAATTACTTCTGAATAAATTAAGAAATCATATAATCATATGTAAGAACCATAGCATTTCGTGATTCGTTGGTAAATATACTTTGATTCTCTAGCAACCAATAATGTGGATCTATTAACATGGTTAAAGCTAAACTGTTTGAAGTTCAGCCACAGCATGGTACTCTTTCTACCACTATATTAATACTGAAATGGTTTTCCATTTCCAAGGAATAGTTAGAAATTTATCGATATATAACACTCATATCGATAAAAAGATTCGAAACCTTTATTGGTATTGGAAAGGGGTTCATCCTTTTTTCTTTTTTTTTTTTTACATTTTTGTTTAAATACCAAATGCTGAGTTGATGACCTATTTTTTAAAAAAATATAAAATAAGAAATTTTGGATTTGAAAAAAAAACAACTTTGCTGACAATTACATATTTTTTGTTTGGTCAGAAGAGTCCTCCAAATATTCCGGCCTTGGATTATTGATTCATTTCCAATTTTGTTCGAATATGAACAAAAAGAGTAGAGGATAGGTTCATTACATTAAAAAAAGATATGGAAATTGGCCATAAAAAATGGAAGTAATTGAGCGTGAGAGCCAAATGAATCGAAAGATTCAAGTTTGGTTCGGGAAGGGATCATGAAAGTTTTGAAATGAATGGAAAGATAATCTACTTTCATTAAGTGATTTATTAGATAATCGAAAACTGCGAATCGTGAATACTATTCGAAATTCAGAAGAACTGCGCGAAAGGGCCGTTGAACAGCTAGAAAAAGCCCGGGCTCGCTTACGGAAAGTGGAAATGGAAGCAGATCAGTTTCGAGCGAATGGATATTCTGAAATAGAACGAGATAAATTGAATTTGATTAATTCAACTTATAAAACTTTAGAACAATTAGAAAATTACAAAAACGAAACCATTCATTTTGAACAACAAAGGGCGATTAATCAAGTACGCCAGCGGGTTTTTCAACAAGCCCTACAAGGAGCTCTAGGAACTCTGAATAGTTGTTTGAGCAACGAGTTACATTTACGTACCATCAATGCTAATATTGGCATGTTTGGCGCAATGAAAGAAATAACCGATTAGGCCTTCTACTGTGGTTAAGGTATTATTTTTTTTGTTTCCAAAAAATAATTCATTTAATTTAAGAAAGACTCATGACAACCATTCGAGCTGATGAAATTTATAATATTATTCGCGAACGTATTGAACAATATAATAGAGAAGTCAAGATTGTAAATACGGGTACCGTACTTCAAGTGGGCGATGGCATTGCTCGTATTCACGGTCTTGATGAAGTAATGGCAGGCGAATTAGTCAAATTTGAAGAGGGTACAATAGGC